TCTCTAGCATGACCACTTGATGAAATGTGGAGGAAAGTAGGGGAAATGGCCGATACTACTGGAAGGATTCCTCTTTGGCTGATAGGTACTGTAACTGGTATTCTTGTGATCGGTTTAATAGGTGTTTTCTTTTACGGTTCATATTCTGGGTTGGGTTCATCTCTCTAGTAATCGGATGAGCTGGGTTGTAGACATGAAAAAGTAAGAACTTAGCGGGTCCTTACCCTCCTTTGTCTGATTAGAGCGGAAAGGGCCCGCGGAGTTCTTACTCTTATAATGAGACTTTGATCTATTCCATAACCTACAAATTGGTTAGTTATCCAGTCAGCATAATCAAAATATTATATTTGTTTTGTAGAAATGACAAAAAGGATCCTTTGCTCTGATGTTTCAAACCACTCTATTCTTTTGTTTCTTAATGATGTTTGTGAACAATTGAATCTAGTGGTTGATTCATAGTCCCTGCCCTTCCCCCAAAATATTAACTGGAAGCAAGAAGAAAGAACGAATCAATCAATTTTATCTATAATCCAATATAATAATTATATTGATTTCTAGGGATGAGACATCCTGCAAATCATTTCTAGACTAAACTAATAGAACCTTAATCAAAACTACTCTAAAAATAAAATAAAAACTCTGATCATATATCTGATCATATAATAAATAAAGATTTGGATATTCGTAAAAATCAAATCTGCCTTTCAACCGGAACAGTCTTTTTTGTTTGAATAATTTCTCTAAGTTAGAAGTTTAACTTATATTGAATAAGTGAAGATATTGAATAAGTGAATAAATTCTATTTGCTCAATAACTTATTCACCCATAATCCTTTTTTTCCTTTGTTTGTCCACTACTTCTTATGAATCTAAACAAAGGAGTTCCGATAGACCCGGAAAAGAAGGAAAGGAATAGTAATCTTTGATGAACAGGAAAAAAATAATTATTATTTTGATACAAGACGACACAAGAAAAAGGAATTTTCACCCGTTTTCTTGTGTCGTCTTGCGTCGAATAGAAGATTAGGAAGACTAGTAATCCTTCCTAAAAGTATTTGTTCCTTTCATTTTTATCATCCTTGCCTTGTATTTTCTTCTTTTGTATTTGTTTGTATGCCTATTGTTTATTACTAGGAATACAAGTAATGAATTCCAGGCGTCCTGCAAAACAAAAAGAGTATAAACAAAGCAAGCAAAAGGATTTACAGAATTTTTTGATCATACATAATTGTATCGATGGACAAAAAATCGGCACTTTTTACCAAATGTTAAGGAATCTCTGGACCTAAAAATTCATTTCGTACAATTGAACTTTTTCAAACTGTTTCTTTTTAAGAACCAAAAAAACTTGTGCCAAAATAACAGATGCGAAGAAGAACAAAAGGCCTTGGACGCGTAATGGATCTTGAAGCACTATTTCTGCATCTCCCTGACCAAACCCTCCTACATTGGGATTGCTTGTTAATGGTTGATCAAGCTTAATGGATTCACCCTCTGAAACAAGAAGTTCTGGTCCTGGAGGTATAATATCAACCACTTGACGTCCATCCGATGCATCAACTATGGTTATTTCATATCCTCCCTTTTCTTTACGTACTATTTTGCTTACTATACCTGCTGATGTAGCATTATAGACTGTATTGTTACTCTTGCTACCATCAGGATAAATCTGACCCCTTCCTCTGTTCCCACCCACATATATGGGATATTTTAAGAAGTGAACGTCTTTCTTTGTAGCAGGGTCGGGGGAAAGAATGGGAAAGACGATTTCACTATATTTCTGACCCGGAACAGGACCTATCACAAGAATATTTTTTTTATTGGGACGATAACTCTGAAAAGACAGATTTCCTATCTTTTCTTTCAACTCAGGAGAAATACGATCGGGGGGGGCTAATTCGAATCCCTCGGGTAAAATAAGAACAGCACCCACATTCAAACCCCCTTTTTTACCATTAGCAAGAACTTGTTTCAGTTGCATATCATAAGGAATTTGAACAACTGCTTCAAATACAGTATCAGGAAGCACAGCTTGCGGAACTTCAATATCCACGGGCTTATTAGCTAAATGGCAATTAGCACATACAATTCGTCCAGTTGCTTCTCGTGGGTTTTCATAACCCTGCTGCGCAAAAATGGGATATGCATTTGAAATGGATGCTCGAGTTATTACATATATCATGATCGATACAGAAATGGATCGAGTCATCTGTTCCTTTACCCAAGAAAAAGTATTTCTATTTTGCATGTCCAATCATGGATCTCGGAATTTCTACAATAAATTAGATAGGGAACTAGTAAAGTTCCCTATGCACGAGTCTGTCATTGTACTGGAATAGTTGTACTGTAATATAGGACGAATACCTTGAACTGGTAGAAATAAAATATAAAGAATTAAGTAAGATTCAAAATGGTTTCTTTATAAAGGAAGAAAGATTCTGATTTATTTGATTGATATCAAGGAGATCAAATGAGTTCTTCATTCATTCATTGAATGATAAATGACTACAAGCGAAGGAGATACACGATTTAAATAATGGAAAATCCAATATTTCACAATTGTATCTAGAATAACTGGAAAGGTGGAAACAAGACCAGATATAATTTGATCGTTATGAGCCAATCCAAAATCGTTGTAGAACGAACCAATTATTAGTTCCCAACCATGAGTCGAGTGAAATCCAATCCATAAATCAGTAACTAAAAGAATCGAAAAAGCTTTTATTGTGTCACTTAAGTTATAGAGGAATTCCTGAACCCAAGAATTAAGAATGACAAGTTCCTCATTACCCAAAATAAAATAACCACTTAGAATAGCGAAAGAGATTATATTTGTCGAGAAATGCAAAATGATATGGAGATGATATTCATTGTGTGTTTTGACCAATTGTATCGTTTCCTTGTGTATTCCTATACGAAGTTTTTGTATATGTGTCTCCGGGTACTCCTTTATCATTTCGTCCAACAGAAAGAGTTCTTCTAATTCTATGAATCTTTCTAGAACGTTTTTCTCTTGAATGATATTCAAGAGAGTTTTGGATTGCCCGGTATTCCACCAATTTGTAACCCAAAGTTCCAGACATTTATTAAATGGGAGAGAGACCCACCAGGGCAAAAATACTATAGATACAAGATATGGGAAAGAAGGCAATGCTTTCTTTTTTTTCATTTTTTATCTGTGAATTGAATCGTTAATGAACCTGCTTCATTCGTTGACTCTATATGATATTTCTCTGAAGCACGAGTTCTATAACAAGGTATTGAACCTATGGGTCTATTCATTCCAATTTTTGTGTCAAAATTGAGTTTAGTTCTTGGATCTAGAAGGAATATAGAAATGGGATAAGGGTTCGCCCTTTTCGGATAAAAATGAAAAATCAATATTATTCCTAGATATCTCAATTGGGCAAATTCGAATGGGCAAATTCGAAGCAATTTCATCTTCATTTGTTCCTTTCTATGAATACTCGAAAACCCACTTAAAATAACGAATCGGATTTAGAAACGAAAACCCCCCTCAGTTAATTATTTCGAAATGTTTCACCGCCTAGCCACAACCAAGGAAAAAAGGTATCATCAAAATTTTGGGCCTAAAAAGATGAGATGAATTCCGTATTACGAAATAAATCTTCGGATATATTTGATGAATCCTTACTTATTATATTAGCCTTAGATTAGCCTTTTTTCTAGTAGAAATTTTCTAGTAGAAAAGAATTGAGTTGGGATCCATACGCATACGAAATACTTTTGGTATACAAATGGTATACAAAAATTTCTTCTTTTCTTAATTTTTTTCTTTATTATAGTATAGTTTATTATAGTTATTCCATATACGCCCTCCTGCTTTTTTGGTTTATTCTATGGGAGTCGCCACGACAAAGGAAGGAGGAAATAGAATAATCTAACATGTTTTGTTCAAATGAACATTCCAAAAAGACTTCAATTGTATTAAAAAAGGAATTAGCAAGTTCCTTCCCCCATGCCGAGAAAACATTTATTCTTTATTGTGTTCAATTCATTTCAAATCAAAATACTTCAATTGGTACGCCCAAGAAATAGGCCAATTCGGCAGCTTTTTGTTCAATTTCTCGTGGAGTAAAATTCTCATCAGTACGAGTCAAGGGAATGGCCCCTTGACCTCTGATTTCCATATAAAGGACACGACGAGGATAAAGACCCTCTTTAACCTCAATTCTGATTGATTGGATATCTCTCATAAGGAAGCGAAGGAAGATGCGACGATTTATTCCAGGAAATCCCCAACGAAAAATGCACACAATTCCTTCTTTTCTATCGAATTGGTCATAACCACTACCTACATTCCACAAAATTGTGCACCACAAATAGGAGCTAACGAACAGACCTGCGATCCCATAAAAAGACATCACGATTCCTTGTGGAAAAAAAATAATTTGCTGAGATGGAAATATGGATATCAGATTCCTACCAAGATAACTGGAAGTTCCAACCGCTAAGAATCCTAGTGAACCTAAAAAAAGGATACAGGCCCAGCAAAAATTACTTGTTTTTCGAGACCCCCTTATAAGTTCTATCCATATATGTTCTGATCGCCAATTCATACTATACTAGATCCAGTTGCATTCGATTGGAATTGAGAGAATAACCCAAATTTGACTTTACCTTTCTTGATCCCGAAGTAACTTTCATCAACTAGCACTATTCTGATGTGGAGTAATTGGTTAGATACATTGACTTTCTATTAAAAATATTTACTGATCCATTTTTAACCAGCTATATATATATATATATATATATATATATATATATATATGCATTTATGCAGATAGCATGTATCCGCATACATAACAGTTCTTTCATTTGTGTGTGGAAAGAGCCACATATCGTACCATATTGCACTAAAAAAATATCTGTATTATGATACAGTGTTGAAATAAATTGATAGGATTTGGTCCCATTGGATCTAGACAATCTTATTTTTTTGGACATGAAGAGATAAAGAAGCCATTGCAATTGCCGGAAATACTAGGCCCACTAAAGGCACAAAAATAGAGGGTAAGTTGAGATCTGTCATAGAATGGGTGCCTCGATTTAATATTTGTATCTATATATTTGTATCTATTAGAAAGATATCTTATGATATGATAAGTATATCTATTATAAGTAATATTAGGTAATATTGACTATTGTATTTTATATAATATTATACTACTAAGTATATATAAACAATTAAGTATATATAAATATATAATTTCTAAATAATATATTTATATTAAAATAGAAATTTTAAATATAAAAATAATATTAAAATATTAAATTTAAAGAAAAAAAAGGATAGATAATAAGTGCAAAAATGTAGAACTAAATTAAGTGTACCTATTCATCTTTCTACACGAATATAAATAGGGTAATCCTCTTTTACAAATTTTATTATTCTTCTTCTCCCATCCTTATGTTCTTTCTATCTTTCTTTCTAATCTAATAAGGAGTTTTTTATTTTAAAGGAGTTTTCTTATGAAAATGAAGTTCATTATGAATTCGCGACTCTAAATAATAGGATCCAACAAACAGGGATTCATAGTAAAAATGCGATAGATGTAGAAATTATTTTATTTCATTTCCATATTTTATATTTCTTTTTATTTTTATATTTTTTTTTCATTATTGTCTATCTTAATTAATGCGTAAGATAGCCAGATAAAATTCTTTTTTTTTTTACAAAAATTAGAATTCCTCGGAAAGAGAAATTCACTTTTTTATTTTATCCTGTTGATAGAGGTTCATAATACCTAATCATGAATAGGGGTAAGATAAAAAATGGATCTGGATCCGGAAGAAAAAAAATTATCTGAAACTTCTGACTCTTACTAGAAAGTGTAACTTATATCACCAAAGAACATTTTTCTTAGTTTTTTTTATTATGATGAACTAAATACTTGTTCGCTACAAACAAAATAACTGAATCTAGTGCTATACTTTAATTTTTGGAATTTTGATTCAAGGGAAAGAAACCATGGAGCTGAAATAACTCACTTAGAACACCTTTTAAAGGATTACGTGGTACGATTGGGTCAAATAAGCCTTTATGGAATAAATACTCAGCCGCTTGTGAACCATCGGGTACTGTCTTATTCAATGTTTGTTCAATTACTCTTTTACCCGCAAATGCAATGTACGCATTAGGTTCAGCAATAATGATATCTCCCAACATACCAAAACTGGCTGTTACTCCACCGGTTGTAGGAGATGTAAGGACTGGTACATAGAATAACTTTTTAGTGGATTGGTAATCATATGAAGCAGAAGATATTTTAGCCATTTGCATCAAGCTCAAACTTCCTTCTTGCATGCGTGCTCCTCCAGAAGCACACACAATAATGACAGGTAGAGATCGATTAGTAGCATACTCAATCAAACGAGTGATTTTCTCACCTACTACAGATCCCATACTACCTCCCATGAACTGAAAATCCATAACCCCAATTGCTGCGGGAATACCATTTAGTTGACCTATGCCTGTTTGAACAGCTTCAGTTAAACCTGTCTTTCTTTGATAAGAATCGATACGATCTTTATAAGGTTCCTCTTCTGAATGAAATTGAATGGGGTCCATAGAAACCATATCTTCATCCATAGGATCCCAAGTGCCCGAATCAATCGAAAGTTCGATTCTATCTGAACTACTCATTTTCAAATGATATCCACACTGTTCACAAATATTCATTTTTGACCTAAGAAGTTTTTTATAATTTAATACATAACAATTTTCGCATTGAACCCATAAATGTCTGTATTTTTTATTTATATCGAAATCATTAGATCTTCCTCTTATATTGAAATCACTGCCATTATTACGAGTTCTTATACTAAAACTTCCACTTTCACTACCACTTACATTTTCAGTACAAATGAAACTATAAATGCAACTGTCACTGTAATTGTCAGTACCACCTGAAATGGAACTATTAATACTGACTTCAAAACGAAGATAACTATTAATGCAACTATTAATGTGATTAGTCCAACTAGATTGAGTATCATACATGTAATGATAATAGTAGTGATTGTTTCTCTTAGACCCCCTATTCAAAAAACTAGAAAAAAAACCTTCTAATTCACTCAGAAAAGAACTATCATTGTCAATCTCAAAACTATGATTTTCAATATCAAAATATACGGAATAACTGTCACCATTACTATCCCTAACTAAAAAAGTGTCATCAGAGATCAAACTCCAAATATCCCTGATACCAAATAAATAATCAACATTACTGAAACTATAACTAACACTATCACTCCAATTTTTCTCCGTATCATTTAGAAGGGGTTCATCACTTCCACTGGTATGGCCAATAGCATCAAGACTTTCCATTGATTTACTTAAACCATACCTATGTTCTAACTTTAACTTCTCGTTAGACAACATCGAATTGAACCACCATTTTTCCATAGAATCTTCCTGCCCCCTATTTGATGAAAATACAATAGATGAATAGTCATTCGATGAATAATTATTTTACTA